TTATTGCCGGTTCTATTCGGGACAGCGACAGCCCCGGGCGTGCTCTATCAAAAGAAAATTCCCATTCAATGCATGAAATGAAGTAGGATAATTTTATGATAATTCCTTATTGACAATATATCTAAATAATAGATATTTGTGTAACAATTTATGTTCTGGGGTTTACATAAACTCATATGTTTTGTTATAATTGAAATTGAGAAATATTTTTTGATTGAAAAATCAATACTGATTCGTTCTGTCTCAATTTGTATTTTATCATTAGGAAAACACAATTTGAAATTCAAATTCCAGAATCGTTCATGAATTCGAAGTAAGGGGTCAATAGTCAATGGTTCTAATTTCTCGTCTGAAATTTCTCAATAGAAAAACGAGAGAATGTTTTTAGCATTGTGTATTTTCAGATACTATACAATCAATCATAAGGGATGGATCAAATCCAATCAAAAGGGGTCTTTCTTTTATTTTAGGAAATAAAAGATTAAGGAAAACAGAAGTCAAAATGCAAGTACAATAAAAATTCAGTAATCCGGGAAAAATTGCATCTATTCTATTTTGTATCATTTTGGCGGCATGGCCGAGTGGTAAGGCGGGGGACTGCAAATCCTTTTTCCCCAGTTCAAATCCGGGTGTCGCCTGAATCACCAAAAAAATCATAATCGATTTATTGGATTGGTTTCTCAATAGTGTTTGGTAGAACCCCTTTTTGACTCTGCGACATTAATTCCACTATTATTAGTGAGGAATAATGAAAAAATTCCTTCGTATTTATAGAGATAGGGGACATAATGCACATGGATATAGTAAGTCTCGCTTGGGCTGCTTTAATGGTAGTCTTTACATTTTCCCTTTCACTCGTAGTGTGGGGAAGAAGTGGACTTTAGAAGTACTACTAATTGAGTTCAGGAATCAAACCGTATCGATTGTTTTATAGATCATTCTTTTGAACTATTTAAAATCAAATCTTTGAATTTGGAAGCCCGTTGGATTCCAATGGAGTAATCTATGATAGGAATCATACTTTTTCAATCAAAGAGATATTTCATCGATTCCCATCTTTGTACTTCGAAAAGAAAGGGATTCAGATGATTGGAAATTTATTCTAACCTAAAATTCTTCCGAAATTTTCTATTTCAATCAATGGGAATGGGTTCTTACTATCTTTATAGACGGATACTAAGGAAGACCGGACCATTTTTCTTTTTTTTTTTATTTCCCTTTTACTCTTCAAAAAAGAAATCGTTAAGCGTATACGCACTTTCTATGAGAAATGATATAGAGATAGTGGTTGTTTAAGGAGAGACTGGGCAATAATAAAATCTTGCCTCGGGCGAGTTACATATCGGGCATTTACCCTTTGGTTTCTATTTTTAGAAAGGCGGTTTATGCTTTATCGACTTATTTCATATCACGGTTCTGACGTTAAAAATAGGCGAGTTTTCCCCTTTTTTATTAGTAAAAGGAAAGGAATTAGAATCCTAAGATAAGAATTATTTCAGATTGATCGGAACAAATAACAAATAGATGTAGGAAATTGGGTCTTATGTCAATTCCATACAATATATGGAATATATAGATATGGAATTAATATACACATATATGAAGAGAATATTGTAGATTGATATATAGAAACTTAAGCCTTTATCTTTATTCTAGATTACAACTTTATAGACTAAGAGATAGATAGTATAAAAATTCATTTTTATACTATCTATCTCTTAGAAAATTGCCGATTATAATTATAGTGCGCTCATTTCATTTAAGTTAAGACGTCAAATTGGAATCCCTTTCATTTGACTTTGTCCATTTTTGATAAGAACTTGGAAGGAAAGTTTTATTCAAATGAATTTGAAAATTCAATTGAATTAATCATTTTGACTGACTGTTTTTACGTAAATGATAAGTAGAAAAGCGGTAGGAACTAGAATGAATAGTGCAGTAGCAATAAATGCAAGAATATTGACTTCCATAATCTCATCGGTTTTTTACTTCGCAATAACTCGGGATTTAATCCCCTAGAGATGATAAATCTTTTGTCTATCGTCTGTAAATTCAATGAATGAATTACCTCTTGATGATCTTGAACCGGATCACTATCATGAATAACAATATCTGATCTATCAAATCAACCCGTTGTCAAGACTTGAATAGTATAACATAGGAAGTTCTTTTATCCATACCGAATTCAAATTTTGATTCCTGACTCAATTACTCAAAAATTTTATTTATCATCCGTTTCCTTGTTTTTTCTATAACCCACCTTGCGGCTTCCTTGGACAATCTTCTGATGAAGGATCATCAGATTGCCTTTCCACTTCAATTAATTACATAGTTCCAAACCTAACAAACAATAAAAGCGAAATGGAAAAATAGAAAAACAAAAATCAAGACTTCTTTTTGCTTTGGGAATGAAAGTATATCCCTCGACACTCTTTACTGGTTCATAGAAAGGGAAAAATGCATTTTTGGATTTATTGGATCCGTCGGGACTGGCGGGGCT